TTAAAAACGAATTTTCTAGCAATTGACTCCGTACCACTGAAATATTCGGTCGTATGCTTGAAAGATAACCCAAAAAATCAAAGGAATGCTTGGATAATTGGTTTATATGGATTCTTCCTGGTTGAGACCATACATAAAAATGACATTGCCAAAAATGGACAAGATAATATTTCCACTTATTCATCAGAAGAGGAGTATCTTTTGATGCCAGAATCGATTTTCCTTGATATCTAACATACTGTATAAAAGGATCCTTGAAGAACCATAAGGTGGCCGGAAAATCGTTAGCAAAGACTTCTTCGACAGGATATTTTATTTTTTCATAAAAACGTATTCGCTCAAAAAGAATCCCAGAAGAGGTTAATCGTAAATGATTAGATTGGTTACGGAGAAAAAGTAAAATGGATTCGTATTCACATACATAAGAATTATATAGGAGCAAGAATAATCTTTGATTACTTTTTGCAAAAATGGATTTTTTTGGAGTAATAAGAGTATTCCAATTATAATACTCGTGAAGAAAGAGCCGTAATAAATGCAAAGAAGAGGGATCTTTCACGCAGTAGCGAAGGGTTTGAACCAAGATTTCCAGATGAATGGGGTAGGGTATTAGTACATCTGATGCATAATTTAAATGTGGAAATTTGTCCTCGAAAAAAGGAAATATTGAATGAATTGATCGTAAATTATAAGATTTTACGGTTTCTGTCTCCTTTAAGGAAGATACTAATCGTAGGGAAAACGGAATTTCCACAATGACTGCAAATCCCTCCGATATTATTTGAGAATACAAATTTTTGTTGTACCCAAAAAATTTATTTTGATTCGAATCATTAACGGAAATAAGAAAATGATTCTGTTGATACATTCGACTAATTAAACGTTTTTTAATTAGTAAACTAGATTTCTTGTCATAACCTACATTATCCAACAAAACGGATCTATTTAAACCACGATCATGAGCAAGTGCATAAATATACTCCCGAAAGATAAGTGGGTATAGGAAGTCATGTTGCTGAGATCTATATAATTCTAAATATCCTTGAAATTCTTCCATTTAAAATTCAATTTGAATCAGAAAAGAAATAGGTGATTTATTGGGTTATCAAATGATACATAGTACGATACAGTCAAAACAAGGTATTTCTATTATAGTAAGAAAAAATTAGATACCTCGGAAACAAGTCAAACTCATCAACGGACTCTCCAGACCCTCCCTTTCCATATAATAGATTTATGTTCATTTATAGGATAACAAGATAGTTAGAAGCCCTTTATTTTATCAATCCAATCGCTCTTTTGATTTTGAAAAAAAAAATCTCTTTATCAATATACTGCCTTCTTCTACACATTTATCTCTACCCCATAAAGGGGAATAGCTAATAGTTAGGACTCATAAGAAATTTCTAATCCACTCATCGGAAAAGCTTTTCCCGCATTAAGCACTAATATATTTTTAACGTCTAATTAGATGGGGTAATCATTCAAAAATGAAGAACAGAAGCTCGTTACTTTTTATTTCCCTAGAATTGGAACCTCTAGTAAGGCTCTACCCATTTATTCATTCGACCCCCCCCAAAAATTCTTTTTAAAAAATGGAATTTAAACAATTGAAATAAGATTTTGGACCTATTCAGTAAGAATGAAATATTCTCAGAATTATCCTACGACATGCTGCTTTTTCCATTCATTCCTTTCAGGATCAGTCGTGGTCTTACAAACTCTACCGATGGTATGGACGAATCTGTTGCTTCATACAAATGTGTAAAAGATGCTAGCCGCACTTAAAAGCCGAGTACTCTACCGTTGAGTTAGCAACCCAAATAAACAAATTAGAATGTGTAGATACAATCAGAATCCCAATAAATAACGAAATTGAATGGTACAACACAATCAAACCATTAAAAAAAAAAAACTCTAACTGAACATAATAAAAATGAACAAATCCGACGAAAATACAAAAAATTCTCAAATAAAAGATAAAATAAGGATAAACTCAAAGATTTTCAAATATTTATAGACCGCCTCTTGTCTCTCTTCTCTTATATTATCCATTAATTAGTATATATCGAGTTTAATTGATTAAAATCTTAATCAAAAAAGACTTCTTGTATGACAGAAAATATAAGAGCCTATTATTTGAATGAAATAAAATCTATGGAACAGGGATAAATAGATCCATTTATCCACGATCGGATTATATTTATTTGATACACTGTTGTCAATATGAATATTGAGAAAAGCATACGTATACAAAAGAGAAAACAAATTCTAAATCGAACTAACAATTCCGATTTCAATCAATTAAAATTAATCAAATTCAAATTATTTAAATTGAAATATAAAAAAACGAAGGACTTGTGTTGGATTGGCACTATATATAATATAGGTGGAAGACTAAATTAAGGAAGACGGTGGAGAAGTAGAAAAAATGAGGTTTATTCAATAACTAAAATAAGCAGATTTAGTCCTTTGTTTTTTTTGTTCATAGAGTTCCAACGAAAACGGGGGTAATGTCAAATTTTTATGTCTATAGACCCCATTACTTCTACGTCATTTCTTATTTATTCACTTGATCTTTTTTTCTATCTATTTTATTTCAATTTTAAATTATTGGATCAATTGTTATATCAATAAAATAGAAATCCATTTTTTTGTCGTTATAACTAAAGGACACCATTCTATAGTAACAATACTAAAAGTAACAATACTAAAAGGGTTATACAAAGCTATATATAAGTCATCCACACCTTCTTTTTTTCTATTTTATTTTATCAATTGAATTTTGTTTATTGATTAAGGCGAAGTTCCGTAAAAACCCCCGCCTTTTTTGAAATATCATGAACAGTTCCTGTAGGTTGAGCGCCTTTTTCAAGGAAGTATAGAATAGCAGGAACATTTAAATAGATTTGATTCTTTATCGGATCATAAAAACCCACTTTCCGAAGATCTCTTCCCTCTCGTCGGGATCGAACATCAATTGCAACGATTCGATAAATGGCTCATTGGGATAGATGAAGAATACCCCCCCTAGAAACGTATAAGAAGTTTTCCCCTCGTACGGCTCGAGAAAATTCGAAATTATGTCTATGTATAGAATTACAATATCAAATATATCCATAAAATCATCAAATTAATTAGACTAATTAGACTATTGATTTTAGTACTTTTTTTCTTATTCTTTCTTACCCAACAAAAAAGAAAATTAGTCGTATTTGCACCCTCATAACTCAAGTTGGATAACTCTGAAATAACTCAAAAGAGAAACCTTTTAGATATTTCATCTATTGAGCGGTCTCTAACCCTTTAATTGTCTGTCTTCTTTAAAATCCATTTTGATTCTTTTCTGATCTAGTTGTTAAGACAATTGAAAAAGGTATTTCCTTGTTCCAGGATCTTTGCCTTGAATCATTGGGTTTAGACATTACTTCGGTGATCTTTAAATCCTTTCAAAACGGCAGCAACATACCATTTTTTGTGATTTCTTTCTGTCAAAGAATCATACGAATGTTTGATTCCTGCGTAATACACTTTCCTTTTGATTTGATCGAAAGAGTTTTACCAATTTCAACAAACTTTCCTTTTGAATTGGAAATTTTCTCGAATAGGACCCTTTAAGTTTATGTATCGAAAATATACTTACGAAGCTGTTCCAATTTATTGATTGATACTAACCCTAGATTCTTGCCCCTGAAAAATAAATCAATACTTTCTACTCGAGCTCCATCCTATACTATATTATATCACACCCCCCCCCCAAAAAAAGAGAGTTACAGCGGAACAGAACAAATGATGTCGAGCCAAGAGCACTTTCATTCCTATATAACATATAAAAAAATGGTGGATGTAAGACTCCACAGCGGATCATGTCCTTCAAGTCGCACGTTGCTTTCTACCACATCGTTTTAAACGAAGTTTTACCATAACATTCCTTCAGTTTGGAACCCATATGTAATTGATTCAATTATGGAATCATGAATAATCATTGGTTCGGATAGAGATTAATAGAATTTAATATTGGAAATTCTATAAAAATAATTTTTTTTTTTTTTATTTATATCATTCTAAATTTTAGAATATTTTTCGATTATTGTAAAAATCAAATTAGTTAACTAAATTATAACTAATATAACACGAATAAATAAATAAATAAATATAATACGAAGAAACAAGTTATTTTGAATCTGTATCCATAATAGTGGTAGCATAAATTCAACAATTTCACACTTCTTCAAGTACCAAGAACTCATAGGAGTTCGTTACAAAGATTGAATTGATTGAAAAATCTCCTATCCGATATAATTATTTGCATTTTGCATAACATAAAGTTTTACAGCAAGGACCTTTCGTTTTTTATCATCAGTAAGAGAGAGAGAAATTCATATTGGATTAAACCATCTGTGATTAAAAAAAGATAGATAAAAAAACACTGATGTAAGGGAGAAATTTTATGTTGTTATTTTTTCATATTTATACTGTAAAATCGTTTGCGTGTTATTTGAATATTTGAACTCAATTAAATTTGTGAAAAAGATATGATTCCGCGGATTATGAAAAAAAAAATAATAATAATCACATTCTATACCAATATTCTACTCTTAATACAGAAGGCTGTTCGAAAAGGCAATCTTTTATATATATTTTATTATGATATATTTTATATATCAAAAAAAAATTATAAATATATTATATTAATAGAATGTTAATATAATGATCACATTATATAATAATATATATAGACGGGGTATGCTCTGGGACGGAAGGATTCGAACCTCCGAGTAGCGGGACCAAAACCCGTTGCCTTACCACTTGGCCACGCCCCATTTATTTCTATTCGACACTAATAAACACTAATATTGGTACGGGTTATTCGTCAACTCCAGTCTAAATATCTATTATTTAGAAAATGGATTACTAGAATTTTTATACATGTAGACTATACATGTAGACATAGAATTAAACTGAATTTATTGATCATTACATATAATTCAATTAAGATATTGTACGAAAGTATGATTTATTCTATTCTCTTTTGATTTGAGATATAGAAGGATTTTTGATTGGGTGAGTTCAAATCAAAGAAAGTTTTTTGGTCTATCTTATTTATTTTTATTCATTTTTTTTCTTCTATCAATAATACCCTATATTATAATAATAAAATATAATAATAAAAAACTCAATTAAATTTATTAATAACTCAATCAAAATAAATACAATTATCCCCAAAAACAAAATGTTTGTTATGCTTAATATTTTAAGTTTGATCTGTATCTACCTTAATTCTGCTCTTTATTCCAGTAGTTTTTTCGTCGCCAAATTGCCCGAAGCCTACGCTTTTTTGAATCCAATTGTAGATGTTATGCCAGTAATACCCCTGTTCTTTTTTCTCTTAGCCTTTGTTTGGCAAGCTGCTGTAAGTTTTCGATGATATTTTTAATAAAGTCCCAGACAAATTCATGATTTATTCGAAAAAAATTCGTGGAATTGATAAGATCAGATACGTCTTACACTCTCAATTCAAATATTGAAATTCTTGTACAACCGCGACAAATCCGGATCACCCCACTTTATTTCTTGGTGTCAAAATAAAAAAAGGTAGGGTATGTGGTATAAAAGTGGAGAATCTATTCTCTTTTTTCCTAAAAAAAATCTTGGAGATTGTGTAATGCTTACTCTCAAACTATTTGTTTACACGGTAGTGATATTCTTTGTTTCTCTCTTTATCTTCGGATTCCTGTCTAATGATCCAGGACGTAATCCTGGACGTGAAGAATAAAAAATAAGGTTTTCTTTGCTTGATTTTAAACTGTTATTAGTAAGATTTTATCTATTCCACTTCTTTAACTATTAATTTTTAACTATTAATAATAATAAAAAAGAGCTCGCGATAAATTCGAAAGAAAATGCCAAGTCATCAATGAAAACGGAAAGAGAGGGATTCGAACCCTCGGTACGAAAAACTCGTACAACGGATTAGCAATCCGACGCTTTAGTCCACTCAGCCATCTCTCCTCTCAATTGAAAAAGGATAATACTATGTTACATTATAAAAAAAAATAAGGCTTGAAAACGCCCGTCATAGTATATACTCTTATTTTTTGATTTCGTGATTTCGTCCGAAGGGGCTTTTTAGTTCCACGGCCCGGCCTGGTCAGTACTTAGCCGGGCCCGCCCTTTTGTTCCAACAAATCATAAATCAAAAGATTTATTAAAAAAAAAAATGGAATAAAGAGAAAAAAAATTGCTTGTTATTGCGATAAACAAAAAGAACTTTTTCAATTTCTATGATATATAATCAAATGGTATCGAATCAAAGTGCCATTTCTTTCTTAGTTAGTCCTTTTATTCCGGTTTAAATAAGAAAAAGGGAACTCTCGTTTCTTGACACAACCCATTTTTTTTTGTTATGGCTTAAGTTCGAGACAAAACCTCGGGCAAAAAAGCACTTGTTATTTAGTTATTAAAGTGAAATGAATCCCCTTTTCCTAATCTCATTAGGTCCTCTGATACAAAAGGTAAACGCTCTAGTTTTCATGATTCTTTTCTGATCTTTTGTTTTAGTTTTGATTAGGGTCGACAAAAGGTCCATTTATATACAATAATCGGATTGTAGCGGGTATAGTTTAGTGGTAAAAGTGTGATTCGTTCTATAACCCCTTATATAGTTAAAGGGTCTTTCGGTTTGATTAATATTCATTCCGAACAAAAACTTTAGTTCTTAAAAGGATTGAATCCTTTACCTCTCAATGAAAAATTCGAGGAAGAATATACATTCTCGTGATTTGTATCCAAGAATCAATTTCAAATTGAAAAATTGGATTATGAGATTACGAAACATAATTTTTTTATTGGATCAATACTTCCAATTGAATGAGTATGAGTAAAGGACCCATGGATAAAGATAAAAAGTGTATTTCTAATCGTAACTAAATCTTCCATTTTCCATTTCTATAGGGGGAATTGAAGCAAAACAGCTATTAAACAATGTCTTTGGTTTACTAAAGACATCGATAAATTGTTTTAGCTCGGTGGAAACAAAATACTTTTCCTAAGGATTCTTTCAAATAGAAGTAGAGAACGAAGTAACTAGAAAGATTGTTAGAATATAAACCCCCTCCTTTCTATAGGGATCGTCTAGAAAGCGGGTTGTTCTGAATAGATTTAGACATAAAAGCTGACATAGACGTTATGGGTCGGATTTTTTGATTTCGTTCATGTCTGAATCTGGGAATTTATCCATCTTCCATAAAGGAGCTGAATGAAACCAAAGTTTCACGTTCAGTTTTGAATTAGAGACGTTAAAAATGATGAATCAACGTCGACTATAACCCCTAGCCTTCCAAGCTAACGATGCGGGTTCGATTCCCGCTACCCGCTTTTACTTTATCGTTATAATCTTTAATATTCTAAAAATGAAATCTTTTTTTTTTTTAATATTAAATAAAAAAATGGAATGAATCGAATTAATGTAATGCATCATTGACTTGAATACTAAATTCT